ATTTTTTTTTAATGTTGTTTTTAATTTAATTTAACTTAACATATAATTACCTTAAACACCAGATCTCATTTGAACTCTAAACTCTTGTAAAATAAGGTAATGCTAAAAATACTAAAAGAGGGAATATTTAGTTGTTAAGTTTAATTTTGAATAAAGTGTTGTTTTTTGAATATCAAATGAATTACTAGATGTAAAAATATAAACGTAACGTAAGACGAAATTTTGTAAGGAGAAATTTTATAACTGTGATTTGCAAGTTTTTAAAAAGGGTAACCTCTTAGTTAATTTGAAATATAATTTGTGAAATAAAACATTTAAGTAACTAAAAAGAAATCAACCGAGATTTTGTGAGTAGTGGCGAGCGAAAACAAATTTAGAGTAAGTAAAAAACTTTAAAGACAAAAAAACTATGACAAGTTTGCGAAAAAGGTGAAAGCCCTGTATGAATTTAAGTTTAAAAAAAAAAGTAAAAAAAAACCAGTAATTTTTTTTGAAGACTCTTTGGGGTACCATTCCTCAAACTCTAAAAATTTTTTACAATCAATAGTAAAAAGTACTGTAAAGGAACGTTGAAAAGAATCTTCTCTAGAAGTGAAAAGAACATGAAATTTGATATTAATAACTTGTTGAAGTTTTGTTTTCAATTAAACAAAATACCAATTTACCTTTTGTATCATGAACTAGCAAGTTTATTTTTGCAGCAAGCTTAAGTTATAAAAACGTAGGCTTAGTTAATACAAGTATAAAAAACAAAAAAGTTGTAAAAATAAAACCCGAAACCAATTGATTTAACCATAAACAAGCCAAAAATATAATAAATTATATATCAGGGCTGTATTCGTAGTTGTTGCAAAAACTTGAAATGATTTGTGGTTAGGGGTGAAAGGTCAAACAAAATTGGTGATAGCTGGTTTCTTGCGAAAAATATTTAAGTATTGCGTGAAAAGAAATTTTAGAAGGTAAAGCTCTTTTAAAATAAAAATTTTTATATATTTTGAAAAACTTTGAATGTTTATAATTTTCTTTTTGCAGTCAGACTTTATTGCGCTAAGGTTTAAAGTCAAAAGGGAAACAGCCCAGATTATTGTTTAAGGTCCATAAAAAAGAATTTAGTATAGAAAGAACATAAGAAGGATTTTGCTAGAAGATAAGCTTAGAATCAGCTATTCTTTAAAAAATGAGTAAAAACATACTAGCATGAGTTAATCTGACTTCTTATATCAAAAATTTATTGGCTTAAATTCTTTGCCGAAAACATAAACTCGAAGGAGTGGTAGCAAGACGTTTTTTATTTCTAACTTTTATTGAAAAATAAAACACTAAAAAAAAAATTGAAAATGTTAGTATGAGTAACGATAAACAATGTAAGAATCATTGTCACCTAATCGAAAAGGTTTTCTATGAAAAAGTTTATCTGCATAGAGTAAATCAGTCCCTAAAAAATAATCGTTAGATTTAAATTGATGGGTATTAAATTAAGAAACATTTTAAACAAAATGACAGAAATTATAAAATGTTTTTAATTATTTGCTTTTAAAAATATGTATAATGTTCTCAAGAAAAAATTATGTTTAATATATCTTTTTTTAAACTGTACTGAAAACCAACACAGGTATTTTTTAGGTGTTGAGATAATCATTTTTAAGGAACTCGGCAAAAAAATTCTCTAACTTAGGGATAAAGAAAGCCTTTTAAACGAGGTGTAACAAAAAGTGGATAGCGACTGTTTTTTAAAAACACAAAACCTTGCTAAATTGTAAGATAATGTATAAGGTTTGACGCCTGCCCAGTGTTGAATTTTGAATCAAGAAAGTTTTTTCGGTTTTTTTGTTATAAATCAATAAACGGCAGTCGTAACTATAACGATTCTAAGGTAGCGAAATTCCTAGTCAATTAATTGTTGACCTGCATGAATGGCGTAACGACTTTCCAACTGTCTCAAAAATGATCTCAGTGAAATTAAATTTTGCGTGAAGATGCGTAATTATATAAACAAGACGGAAAGACCCTATAAACCTTAACTACAAATTTTCATTGTTACTTTTTATTTTTTGTTTAGTATAAGTGGTAGCTGTTTGAATCCTTAACGCAAGTTAATTGATTAGGCAACTATGAAATACCACTCTAAGAATAAAAAATAACTAATTAAATTGAAAGTGAAAATTTTTTAGTTTGATTGGGGCGATCACCTTTTAAATTGTAACAAAGGTCTGCAAAATTAAGCTCAAAATTAGTAAAAGCAATTTTTAGAGTGTAATAGCATAAGTTTATTTGACTGTAAGATATACAAATCAAGCAGGAATTGTAGTTGGCTATAGTGATCCGAAAATTTTTTATGGAAAAATTTTCGCTTACGGAATTAAAGGTACTTTAGGGATAACAGGCTAATTACTTTTACGAGTTCGTATCAATAAAGTTGTTTGGCACCTCGATGTCGGTTCGTCATATCCTAGCGCTGAAAATTGGTACTAAGGGTTCAGCTGTTCGCTGATTAAAATGGCACGTGAACTGGGTTAAAAACGCTGTAAAGCAGTTTGGTCCCTATCTGTTTATATCAAAAAGAATAAAAGAATTTTGTTTCTAGTACGAGAGGACCGAGACAAAAAAACCAATTGTTTTTCAGTTTTTTCGCCAGAACTCACTGATTAGCTACGTTTTTATTGTTTAATTGCTGAAAACTATAAATGCAAGAAAACTTTTCTTTGTAAATTCTTTTTTAAGAGTAGAAGATTACTACTTAAGAAATAGGCAAAATTTATGAAAATAGTAATATTTTTAGTGAATTTGTACTAATTATCTAAAATAAATAATGAATATATAAAATAATTTTAAAACAAAAAAATGCCACAACTTGATTTAATGCACTTTTTTTCACAGTTTTTCTGGTTTTCTATCATTTTCGTAGCTTTATTTTTCTATGTCAATTTCAATATTTTACCGTTGTTAGTAGTAACTCTGAAATATAGGTCAAAAAAGCTCATTTCTTTATCAAAAAAGATTGGGGATAGTAAAAAGGATGTAGTAGATTTAAGATTGTTTCATGATAATACAATATCACGTGCTTTCAAAACTACGAATCAAAAAATATCAATTTCAATAGACTCATGTAATAAGTCAGTTGAAGAATATTTACAGACTTTATCGAATGACATTTACTACAACTGTAATAAGAACTATTTTATATTTTTAACAATAAATAATTATAAAAACTTTGTGTTTGATAAAAAAATAAAAAATGAATTATAGTTTAATTTTCCAATTTTCACTCCTAATTTTTGTTTTTATCTCAAAAGAATTTATTGTTTTTAACGAAGAAGTTTTAGTTTTACTTTCTTTTTTTATATTTATTTTTCTAGTAATTAATTATGGTAAAGATTCTATTAACGAATCCTTAAATTCTAAACTCGAGGAGATAAAAAATGAGTTTGATTTCTACAAAAATCTACAAAAACAAACTATCTCTTATTTAATAAACTATCATAAAAAACAAGTATTACTCGTTAATAATGTAAAGAAAATTCTAGAATTTAGTAAACTAGAACTTAAGATTGTTGAAAATTATTTTAATATATTAGGACGTAATAAAACAAAATTAAACTTTGAGGATAAATTGAAAAAAATCGTTAATTGCGAATCACAAAAAAATGTTTTCATACAGGATTTTTACCTCTCTAATTTAAATAATTTTTTTATAACAAAATATGGAACACTATTAAAATTCGAAATTTTCAACAAAAGTATAAGAAGGAATATAATTTTAAGATCTTTGGATAATTTTAAAAATCTATAAAAACAAAATGGGTATATAACTCAGATGGTAGAGTTTTCGACTTTTAATCGAACTGTCATAGGTTCAAATCCTATTGTACCCTAAAAAACCATTCTTTTGTAGCTTAGTGGTAAAGCATTTAGCTGTTAACTAAAAAATCACAGGTTCAAATCCTGTCAAAAGAGTTTTTTAATTATGTCGATAGTTTAATTTGGAGAAAACTTTTACCTTCTAAGTAAAAAATTATAGGTTCAAGTCCTATTCGACATTTCTTGCGAATATAAATTAATGGTAGATTTTTTACCTTCCAAGTAAATAGTATTGGTTCGAATCCAATTATTCGCTTGCTTGCTTGGTGAAAAAGGTATACACAAAAGACTTAAAATCTTTTTTCTGTTTAAAGAAGTACTGGTTCAAGTCCAGTAGCAAGTAATTTTAAAGTTAAATGAAAAAAAGGTTTCACTCCAAGTTTTTTCTATATAAAAAAATATCAAATAAATATAAAAACATATGGTCTACAGAGAAAGCTTTCAGGTTAAGATCAGTTCGGTTCCAACGAAAAAAGTTTCGTAGAGTTTCAAATTTTGGTAAACTATTACAGACTAAACAAAATTTAAGATTCTTTTATTGTAATATAAAAGAAAAAGTCTTTAAAAAACAATTGAAAAACGCTATAAAGTCTCCTTTAAAAACAGTAGACAAATTTATAAGTATTTTAGAAAAGCGATTAGATATTATTCTATTTCGAGCTTCTTTTATTTTTTCATTGTATCAGGCTAAACAAATTATATCTCATGGTCATATAATGATAAATAACAAAACTATTTATAAACTAAATAAAAAATTAAAACAATTTGATTTTATAAAACTAAAGATAGAAAAGAATAAAATATTGAAACGAATCTTTGACAGATTTAAAGATAAAATTCTTGAAAAAACTATCCCAGTTCATCTTGAAGTATCTTTTAAGAACTTTACAATCTGTTTTCTCTGGCCGCCTTCTTTCTTTGAATTATATTACCCAATAAAAAACGACTTTGCTAAAGTTACACGATATTATCGTTAAAACAAGATATACGAACTCTACTCCAACAACAAACAACTTGTTTATGAATCAAACAATGCTTCAGAGTGCGAAACAAATAGGTGCAGGATTAGCGACAATAGGATTAGCTGGTGTAGGTGCTGGTATTGGAATCGTTTTTGCTGCTCTTGTGAACTCGTTTGCGCGAAACCCTTCATTAAGACAACAATTATTTGGATTTACTATTTTAGGGTTCGCTTTAACGGAAGCTATCGGGCTTTTTGCTTTAATGATGGCTTTTTTAATTTTATTTGGATAAAATACATTTTATATTAAAAATAAATAAAAGAGAATTGCTAAGTGGTCAACAGCGACAAACTGTAAATTTGTTGATAAAATATCTCCGTAGGTTCAAATCCTACTTCTCTTATTTCTTTTATATGTGGATATGGTGAAATTGGTAAACACACTAATTTTAGAAATTAGAAAATTCAATTTTTTAGTGGTTCAAGTCCACTTATCCATAGCTTCGTGGAGTAGAGTAATGGTAACTCGTTAGGCTCATATTCTAAAAATGTTGGTTCAAATCCAACCTCCGCTATTTTGACTTATATTTTTTTCGGATAAATGGTCGAGTGGTCTAAGACGTTAGTTTTGAAAACTGATTTGTTTTTTAAAAACAACATGAGTTCGAATCTCATTTTATCTTTTAAAGAAGGGGTGTTAATTTAAATGGTAAAATATTAATTTTGCATATTAGAAAAAGAAGTTCAATTCTTCTACATTCCATTAAAACAAAATACTATGACAAAACGTTCAAATACAAACAATCTTAGATTGATGTTAAATAAAGATTGGGTTTCTAACTGGTTTTCAGAAAAAAGCCAATACCCTATTTTCTTACAAAATGATTTAATAATTTATAAATACTTTTTTTGGCATTACTATTTTAAAGAATCGCTACTAAAAATGAGAATTATAAGGTTTTCAAGAAAAATAATCCTCTTTTTTTTAATTTCATATGATCGTAAGATCATGCTGAAAGACTTTAAACTAAATTTAAACACTTTTCTTTTTAAAGCGAAGAACATTTTTTTAGTACTTTATAAGAATAAGTTTTTTAAAAGTAATTCATTTTATATAGCAAAAAAAATAGCTACTTTGATTGAAAACAAAGTTCGATTTAGAAGTACTGTCGTTAAAAAACTACTAAACGATGCAAAGTTAGTTAAAAGTTTGTTAGTTGTTTGTAAAGGGAGAATTAATGGCGTTGAAATGGCGAAAAAAGATTTCTTAGTTAAAGGATCTATACCTTTTCAAAAATTTCATGTGAAGCTTAATTTTTCTCAAGTTATAGCTAATACACTTAAAGGGTCGGTTATTGTTAAAGTTTGGTCCCGCTTTTTAGAATAATCAAAAATGTTATTACCAAGAAAAACACGCTTCAAAAAATATCATCAAAAATGTTACAAGGTCAAGGAAAACAAAAATTTATCTTTATCAAAAGGAAACTTTGGTTTAAAAAGTATTCAAAACAAAGAGTTTAACGCAAAGCAATTGGAAACGGCGAGAAAAAGCTTTTTAAAAAAAGGAGGAAAAAACCTAAAGATTTGGTTTAACTGTTTTCCACATTTTCCGAAGACAAAGAAAGCAGCGGAAACTCGAATGGGTAAAGGAAAAGGTAACACTGATTACTGGTATTCCTTTATAAAAACAGGGAAAATTATCTTCGAGTTTGATAATTTTAACCGACATTTTATCCAAACAGTAAAAAAAAGCGACGCTAAAAAGTTACCTTTTAAAACAAAATTAATCTTTAAAAAATTCTAATATGATTCAATGTAAAACGATTATAAATATTATTGATAACTCTGGAATAAAAACTGTACGTTGTATACGTAATATAAAGAATAATACAGCGTTAGTCTCTGTTTTTGAAAAAAAATCAAAGACAAATATAAAAAAGAAGAGTCTTTTTTTGGCTGCCATTATTTGCGAAAAGATTTTTAACTCAAAGAAAAACGGAATTTTTGTAGCTTTTAACAAAAATAATGCTGTTCTTTTAAATTCAAAAAATAATTTAATTGGAACACGATTTTTTGGTCCAGTGCCTTCTAAACTAAGACGAAAAAAATTCTTAAAAGTCTTATGTTTAACACTTACTATTATATAAAAAATTTATCTATGAATAATATCGAAATTTGGAATAAAAAGATTTTAGCTAAAGATATTTTGTACAAGAAACGATTATTGAATATATTTAATGTACCTCATTTTGAAAATATCTGCTTGAGAATTAATAATAAAAAAGAAATACCAAAAAAGCAGAGTACGCTTCTTTCTTTTGGTTTATTAAAAGTTCTAACAAATCAAGAACCAAAAATTTGTTTCGCAAAAAAATCAATTGTAAACTTTAAAATACAGAAAGAAATGCCTTTAGGTTGTAAATTAACACTTCGAAAAGAACGGAAAAATCTCTTCTTAGAAATGTTTTTAATTTTTATTTTTCCTAATATTCAAACAGAATTAAAAAAAAGCGGAAACGGGTTTAATATTGGTGTAAAAAGCTTATTACTCCTACCACAACTCACAATTGTTCGAGGCTATAACTTAAATAATTTTGGTTTCAATATTACTTTCAATTTAAATACTAAAAACTTCGATTTAATTTTAAGTGGCTTTCAAATAAGACGAAATTATGAGAAAACAAAGAATTAAAGATATAAAAAACCGAGTTCTTTTTAAAAAGAGAGAAATTGACCAAATTGAAATAAATTTGATAAGTAAATTACGAGAAAAGAACTTTCTTTTTAGATTAGAAGGGAATAGAAAATTTAAAGGTGGTTCGAGAATTGTAAACAGATGTATCCTTTCAAATAGAAAGAAATGTATACATAAAAAGTTTCGGATATCTCGCATAATGCTTAGGAATACTGTTATAAACGGTTTAATATTAGGCTTAAAGAAAGCGAGTTTTTAGGAGATAACACTTAAAAAAACGATATAAAATAATACTATAACTTAAAAGGATATCTCCTAAAATTAACGATAGTTGGAATTGAACCAAACAATTTTGATGTATGAAATCAATTTTTTTCCATTTAAAATATATCGTTTTTAAAAACCTCTAAAACAGTTTTAAAAATTTATTACGAAATTTTTTTATTATTTCTTCTTCAAAAGGCATTGATTTGTAATCGAAAACATGAAATTCCCATTTTTTTAGAAACCGAACATCTCTGTCAAATTTAAGGATAGGTTTATTATAGATCATTTTAATAAAAAGAATAGAATCGTCAGTGAACTGAACAGCGACACTATTTTTAACTAGATTAAATTTATTCATTATGTTTTTATTTTTTCTAAAATATTAAAAAAATGTCTCAATTGATTATTAATCAATTTTAGTAGATAGAAATCAGCTGACAAAATTTGTTTAAGAGAATTAGTGTATAAAATGTGTCGTAAGAAGTTAAAGACATCTTCACTTTTTTTTTGGGGAACTAGATTAAATAATAGAAAGAATCGACGGTGAAAATATAATAAATACATTTTAATGTCAGGGAAATAGGACTTGCGTACATTATTAATTTGGAAACAATCCAGAGTTTTTGAGAATAAAAGTATTAGATTACCTTTAAATAAATTAAAAACGATCTCATTTTTAAAATTTGAAAAAGTTTGTTTAAAAATTTCATTTGAGACAAACTTAACACTTATCTCTTTTTTAAGTAGTTGCTTTTTTAAAACTAAAAATTCTTTAGAGTTTAATTTTCCAACTCGAGCAAAAGAAACAACTTTATTATTAAGAAAGATATTTATCAATTGTTTTTGGGTTAATTTCATAAGAGACAATTATAGGCAAGCGATGAGAGTTGAACTCATTTCTTTAAATTCACAGTTTAAAACTCTGACCACCTGAGTTACGCCTGCCATAAGATTTTTTAAATCTTACAAACCTTGATGCCATATTGAATAATGTATAATTAATTCTTTTATACATATTTCTTTGAGACAGAATGACTGTCTTAACATTGTTTTCATTAAAAGATGAAATAAAGAATATGTTGTTTTTAGTCATGTCAAAATTTATATATGAGCAATTATTTTTTGGTAAAAAACACACTAAACCGCTTATTACAACAATAAAACCATTTTTAAAAGGGCGATATATTTGACCCATTATGAAATTTTTCAGTAGAAAAGCTTGTTTAAAAAAATACAATACGAAAAAAAATCTTTCTAATTTTCTTTTTAATGAATCGTTAAGAAAAAAAGATTTTTTATTTTTTTGAATCGATAATAAATTTAATAATTTTTTTTCATTACTAAAGTTAGTTTCATATTGAATAATTTTTAAACTTGACGTTAGACTCAATTCGACTACCAACCATTTATGTATTGAAGTAACATTTGTCTTTAACAAATAATTTTGAGGAATTTCATAGCAACACAAGTTTTTTTTTATATGATTTATATTTTTTGTATATAATTTTTTTTTAACAAACAAATTAGACATTATTATTAACACTTTTTTCGAGATAATAGGATTTGAACCTATGAAATTCCATTCCCAAAATGGATACGCTAACCAAACTACATTATATCTCGAATAAATTTATTTAAATGAAGACAAAAATTCTACAATGAAATCTTTAAGCTTTGTTTCAGTTTCATCGCTAATAACTTTATCAGTTTTAACAGTTTGTAAAATAGATGACCCTTTTGTGTCTAAAGCACTTAAAAACTCAACCTCAAAACGCCCTATTTGATTAATTTCTAATTTATCTAAATAACCTCTTACACCAGTAAATAGAACACATACTTGTTGCTCAATCGTTAAAGGCGAGAATTGATTCTGTTTTAACAATTCAGTTAGTTTTGACCCGCGATTTAATAAATGCTGTGTAGCTGCATCCAGATCGGAACCAAACTGAGCAAAGGCAGCAACTTCTCGATATTGAGCTAGTTCTAATTTTAATGTACCCGCTACTTGCTTAATAGCTTTAATCTGAGCAGCAGATCCAACGCGACTAACAGATAAACCAACGTTTAAAGCAGGACGAATACCTTTAAAAAATAATTCTGTTTCTAGAAAAATTTGACCGTCAGTAATAGAAATCACATTAGTTGGGATGTAGGCAGAAACATCCCCGGCTTGAGTCTCAATAACAGGTAAAGCTGTTAAAGAACCTGAACCAAAATCAGCGTTTAACTTTGCTGCTCTCTCTAATAATCGCGAATGTAAATAAAAAACATCACCTGGAAAGGCTTCTCGGCCAGGAGGTCGTCTTAATAATAAAGACATTTGACGATAAGCAACTGCTTGTTTTGATAGATCATCATAAATAACAAGAGCATGACTACCGTTATCTCTGAAAAACTCGCCAATTGTACAACCAGTATAAGGAGCTAAAAATTGAAGTGGCGCTGAATCAGAAGCTGTAGCAGCAACAATAATTGTATAACCCATAGCGTTACTACTTTTTAGAATTTTAGAAACTTGAGCTACTGTAGATCGTTTTTGACCAACTGCTACATAAATACAATATAGCTTATTAGACTCATCATTCGATTCGTGTATACTTTTTTGGTTAATGATTGTGTCAATAGCAACAGCCGTTTTACCAGTTTGGCGATCGCCAATTATCAACTCTCGTTGACCTCGGCCTATAGGAACTAAACCGTCAACTACTTTTAAACCCGTTTGCATTGGTTCATTAACAGATTTCCTAGGAATAATCCCAGGAGCTTTTATCTCAACCCTAGACTTTTTCTCGGCTTTTATTTCACCTAAGCCATCGATTGGCATACCTAAACCATCAACAACACGACCTAAAAGTTCTCTCCCAACAGGAACCTCTACGATAAAGTTAGATCGTTCAACAGTATCACCTTCCTTTATTTTTCTATCATTACCGAAAATAACAATACCTACATTGTCTTGCTCTAGATTCAAAGCCATCCCAAAAATATTAGCTTGAGCAAAACGACACATCTCACCAGCTTGTATACCTTTTAAACCAAATACACGAGCAATCCCATCACCAACACTTAAAACAAAACCAGTTTCATCAATTTTAACATTTGTATAATAATTTTTTAATCGATTCTCAATAATCGCTGTTAATTCAATTGCGGAAAAATTCATAATATTTTAATAAAATATCTAAGAGAAGAATTGAACTTCTGGCACAAAGATTATAAATCTTCTGCTCTACCCCTGAGCTACCTAGATAATTTTTAATTATAAAAAGAAGTTTATAAAACTATTATATACTAAAACAATTAAAAAATTAGGGAACATCAAAAAAAACGTTAAGAAAATTGTAAAAAAGCTTATTATTAAACTATTTTCTTTCCTAAAAGTATAAAAAATAAAATTCAAATTATTTACCTCAAAAAACATTATTTTTATTAAACGAATGTAATAAAAACAACCTAAACCACTTATCAAAATGGTAATAATAGAAACAATTATCAAATCATTATTTATAGTACCAAAAAAAATAAAAAATTTACTGAAAAAACCTGCAAAAGGAGGTATACCGCCCATAGAAAAAAATATTATGAGAAAGGATACCCCAACATAGCTATTTAAATAAAAAATACTCGAAAAATCAGACAAATATTTTAATTTTTGCATTGTTTTTTTGACACGAACACTTAGTAATATTGAAAAAACAACTATCATAGTGAAGGTATAAATAACAATATAGAAAAGTGACGCGAAGATGCCTTCCAATGACCCGCAACAGATCCCTAGCAGAATAAAACCAAAATGGCTAATTGAACTATAAACCAAAAACCGTTTTATCTTTTTTTGAAAAAGGGCGCCAAAGACACCGACAAAAACAGAAGTCACAGAACAAATAAGAAGGAATTCTTGACAAGGAACAAAAAAAACATAACATATAGACAAAATGATTCTAATAAAAACACTAAGAATAGCTATTTTTGGGACAATCGAAAAAAAGGCTGTCACACTTAATGGACTTCCCTCAAAAACGTCTGGTGACCACACATGAAAAGGCGCTATAGCCAATTTAAACATCAAACCTACTAACACAAAAATGATTCCAAAAAAACATGCTACATCAAAGACAAAGAAGTTGTACGAAAAAGTATTAAAGAATATAAATAGTTTTTCTATATTAGTAGTACCACTAAAACCATATATAAAAGAACAACCAAAAAGAAAGAATCCCGAAGAGAACGCCCCTAATATGAAATATTTTAGACCTGCTTCAACAGAGAATTCTGACTGTCTTTTAAAACAACAAAGGATATAAAAACAAAAACTTTGGAGTTCCAAAGCTAAAAAGACACTAATCAAATCGTAAGCCGACACTAAAAAAAAAATTCCTATGAAAGCGAAAGCATTAAGAATAACAAACTCGAAATTATTTATCTTCTCTATTTGATTATAAACTAATACTATTAATAATAAAATCAAATTTGAGAAGACAATAAATAATTTAATAGACGTCGAGAAAGAGTCAACTATAAGGAAGTTATTAAAAATTATTGCGTTTTGAAAAACATTACCTGATAGCAAAATTATAATAAAGAAAAAGCTTTGAACCACTAACCAAGTCAAATTCTTTACTAAAACAGGAAAATTATGTCTAAATGACGACGAATAGATAACCCCGTACATTAGCAAGATATTAATTATGAAAACAAAATAACACTCAGGTAAGAATGCAATCCAATCGATATCGAAGAAAAAATTCATAAAAATTTATATTAAATTTGAAATACTTGCATGAATATAATCTAAAAATATTTCCGGATAAACGCCTAGAAATAAAGTAAAAAAACTTAATGGGAAGAGAATTGCGAAGTCTTTTTTCTGTAAATCACAATATGATGATACGTAATAAACTCTTAATTGACCAAATAAAAGCCGATTTGATAACCATAAACAATAGGCCGCGCTAAATACCATACCAAGACTACTAAAAGTAGCTACAAAAGTGTTTACTTGAAAGGCACCAAGTAAGATTAAAAATTCAGCACAAAAGCTACTAGTTCCAGGGAAACCCAGATTAGCAACAGAGAAAAAAAGAAAGAAAAAAGTATAGAGTGGCATTATTTGAGCAATACCACCGTAATATTTAATCAAACGGCTATGATGTTTTTCATATAACATCCCAACTAATAAAAATAAAGCACTCGAAACGAAGCCATGGCTTATCATCATTAAAAAACTACCTTCTAAACCGTATAAATTGAAAGAAAAAATCCCAATTGTTACCAAACCCATATGAGCGACTGAGGAATAAGCGATAATTTTTTTAAGATCTACTTGCCTTAAAGTTGTCAACGAAGTATATAAAACAGCTAACAAACTCAGTACAAAAATGAGTGGACAAAAGAAAACACTAGCAATTGGGAAAAATGTTAAAGAAAACCTAACAAACCCATAGGCACCCATTTTTAAGAGAACACCTGCTAAAATGACCGAACCAGCTGTCGGCGCTTCTACATGAGCCTCTGGTAACCAAATATGTAAAGGAAACATTGGTATTTTTATTGCGAAAGATATAAAAAAAGCCAGCCATAATAAAAGTTGTTTTTTCTCAGAGAACTTAACCGATAATAATATTTGAAAATCTGTAGAACCAGCTTCGAAAAAAATCAAAAAGATCGAAAGCAACATTAAAACGGAACCTAGCAAAGTATACAGGAAAAATTGATAAGCAGCTTTTATTTTTCTAGTTTTTGAACCGAAAATTCCAATCACTAAGAACATAGGAATCAAAATACTTTCAAAAAATATATAGAAAATTAAAATATCTAAAACTGAAAAAACTACAATCAAAAAAATATTAATTAATAAAAAACAAACATAATATTCTTTAATATTCTTCTTTTTCGAGAACCATTCCACTAAAAGGCAAATAGGGATTAAAAAAGTAGTTAATAAAATAAAAAAAATTGAAATACCATCGACACCAATAAATAAGTTAAAATTAAAAAAAATTAATAATTCTAACCATTCAACAAACTGAAATTTGCAGCTGCTTGAATCAAAAAATAATAATAACAAAAGAGAAATAACAAAAGTAAAGACAGAACAAACAAAAGCGCTTTTTTTTATTAATACTTTATTCTTGTCGGGGATTATAATAACAAGAAAAACACCAACTAGAGAGAAGAGGATCATTAATGATAAAAATGAAAAATACATATTTTATATTATATTATTTTATTGACTTATTGAAAAAAAATAATACCCAACAAGAAAAAAATACATAAATTTAAATCAGGGAAAAATAAAAATGAAAATGTTAACATTATTTTAATTAATACGAAAATTAACCCCGAAAAAAAGATAGTAGCATATTGATGAATAAAACCTGACTGCAATTTTGTAATTTTCTCCGACAAAAAGAGGAAAAAATTAGAAAAACCTAAAGGACCAATTAATTCTATTAAACCCTTATCGATTTGTTTATAAGTTATTTGAAAACCCATCTTTAATAAAAAAGAAGCGACAATCTCGTTTTGTAGTTTATCAAAAAACCATTTTTTATTTAGAAAAGTATAGATTTTTATAAAAATTTTACTATAATTATAATTGTAAAAAACAACACCTAAATTTTTATATAGTATAAAACTAAAAGCTGCACCAGAAAAGCTAAAGCCAAGAGGTAGTAACTTATAGAAAATCGGCATAAACTCAAAATCTAAAGTTGTCGTATTAACTGGTAAAACAAAAATCGAACTTGACCAAAAAGGTGTTCCAAACCCAATAAACAATTCTCGAGTTAGAAATCCGATAAAAATACTAAAAATAGACAGTAGAATAAGAGGAAAAAGCATTCCAAAATTTGGTTCATGAATACCTTGATAACTTGCTTTAAACCCATTAGGTCTTATCAAAAAAACCAAATATAACAACCGTATTGAATAAAAACTAGTAAAGAAGGCAGCAAAACAACCAATCCAGAAAGCAAAACTTCCTATCAAATTATACCTTACGAAAGCTGTTTCTAAGATGATATCTTTTGAATAGAAACCTGCTAAAAAAGGAGTTCCCATTAGGGCTAAAGATCCGATCACAAAAACGCTGTATGTTAACGGAAGAACTTTTAAAAGACCGCCCATTTTTCTTAAATCTTGTTCATTATTTAAAGCGTGAATAATTGAACCGGCGCTTAAAAAAAGTAAGGCTTTAAAAAAAGCGTGGTTAAACAAATGGAAAAAACCAACTGAGTAATTAGATAGACCACAAGCAAAGAACATATAACCAAGCTGGCTACAGGTAGAGTAGGCAATAATTTTCTTTGCATCATTTTGAACTAATCCAATGGTTCCTGCGAAAAAACAAGTAGCACTTCCTAAAAAAACAACGATAAAAAGAATTTCAGGGCTGAATTCAAAGATAGGAGAACAGCGTATTATTAAAAAAACGCCTGCTGTTACCATTGTAGCTGCGTGGATAAGAGCTGAGACGGGAGTTGGTCCTTCCATTGCATCGGGTAACCAAGTATGAAGACCTAATTGAGCTGATTTACCAATAGCCGCTAAAAACAAAAGAGCACTTGCAAAAACAACAACATTATTTTGAAAAGTTAAAAAAAAGACATTGCTATCAAAAAAATGAGGTATTAAACAAAAAATAACCGCGAAATCAACACTTTTAAAAGTGTTAAATAAGAAAAAGATGGATAATGCTAAACCAATATCTCCAATTCTATTAACAACCATCGCTTTAATAGCAGCTTTATTGGCTTGTAATCTTGTAAACCAAAAATTGATTAATAAAAATGAACACAATCCAACACCTTCCCAACCAAAGAAAAGTTGTAAAAAATTATCGGAAGTAACCAACATTAACATAAAAAATGTAAATAGGGATAGATAAGACATAAATCTTATCTGATGTGGATCATGAGACATATAAACGGTAGAATACAAATGAACTAGTCCAGATATCAACGTAACAACACAACACATACTAATGCTTAAACTATCAAAGATAAAACCCCAACAAGCATCAAAAAAAACACAATCAATCCAGCTTAACAACTTAACATAGCAAAAACAATTAGAAAGACCTACCTCAAAAAAGCCAAAAAGTGATATAAGAAAACTAAAAAAAATACAGGTTGTTGAAAAAAAACCAACACCCTTTGGAGTTAAAAAACGGCCAAAAAAACCAGAAATTATGCAAGAGATTAGTGGTAAATAAAGTATAATTAAATACATAAAATTAGCCTTTTATTAAATTAATGAAATCAATTCTAATAGTCCCTCTAATTCGATAATAGATAACCAGAATCGCTAAACCTATAGCTGATTCTGCTGCAGCAACTGTTAAAATTAATAAAGCAAAAACTTGACCAAAGATACAATCGATAAAAATTGAGAAAAAAATAAAATTAATATTTATAGCTAAGAAAATTATTTCTACTGACATTAACAAAATAATTATATTTTTTCTATTTAAAAAAATACCACTTAGACCAATAAAAAACAAAACTGTAGCAATGAATAAATGTTTTGTCTGATCAAAAATAAACATAAAAATTTATAGAAATAACAATAACAAAAAAACCGATTTTATACCAAAAATTACGAATAAATCGAGAAAGACTTCACTAACAAATATTGAAAAAGGGTCGTGCATATAATCACAAATAAATGTCTCTATGCCCATCTCGATGTGGAAAACTAAAACTATTAAAAACAACGAAAGGAAGAAAACGTTAACCAGATTGAAAAAAATTGACAAACTAAACCCAAAAAATAAAAACAAAGCACTAGATCGTTGAATATACCAATGAAACGAACCTTTATCGAACATATAATATTTAAAATTAAATTAGAATCAAAACAAAAACAAAAAGTGAACTAATACAAAAAACAATAATACCCGTAATATAAACATTTTTTATCTCTAAACCTAAGCCAAAATCCCAGGAAATATGTCTTAAACCATTAACCATATGGAAGAGAAAAATAAACGTCAAAAAATAAGATACAAAATAAATTATAAGATTAAAAAACGGAAAAAAGTAATAAAAAATAAAATAAAACGAGAAAAAATTTAAATAGTAATCAAAGCAATAAGATAAAAACAATAAAATAGTAAAAACAACGAAAAGTATCCCGGCGCTTATTCTATGAAATATAGAAAAAATTGAGGTTAACTGAGGCTTATAAACCAAAAGATGGGGTGCTAAGGGTCTAATTTTCTTTCTCATAATATTTTAAATAAGATAATCTAAACCAAATAAGAAACCACTAACAAAAAAAACCCATCCTAAAGAAAAAGGTAAAAAAATCTTCCAACCTAAACGCATTAACTGATCATACCTATAACGAGGAAAGGCGGCACGAACCCAAATAAAAGCAAAGAGTAAGAATGTTGTCTTTAAACCAAACCAAACTACACCAGGTATAAAATTTAAGAAACTAAAAACCGGAACCCAACCACCTAAAAAAAAAATAGTAGTAACGCTACAAATCAAAATAATGTTAGAATACTCCCCGAGGAAGAATAAAGCAAATGCCATAGCTGAGTATTCAGTATTAAAACCAGAAACTAACTCAGCTTCGGCTTCTGGTAAATCAAACGGAGCGCGGTTCGTTTCAGCCAGCGCGGATATAAAAAACATAATAAAAACAGGAAACAATGGAATTATATAAAAAACATCATTCTGAGCTTCTATGATTTTACTTAAATTTAAACTACCAGCACAAATTAGAACAGGCATTATCAAAAGCCCAATTGAAACCTCATAAGAAATCATTTGAGCAGCAGATCTTAAACCACCTAAAAAAGAATACTTCGAGTTACTTGACCAACCTGCTAATACAACACCGTAAACACCTAAGGACGAGATAGCGAATATAATTAGAACGCCTATATTAAAATCGAGAAAAACACAATCTATGCCAAACGGAATAACACACCAACTTAATAAACTTAGTAAAAAGGTAAATATTGGCGCAAAAATGAATATAAATGTATTAGCACTACTTGGCAGAATTGTCTCTTTTATTAATAATTTTAAACCATCTGCGAAAGGTTGCAATAAGCCGAAGAAACCTACAACATTAGGACCGCGACGTTGTTGCATTGAAGCCATTACTTTTCTTTCAAGTAGAGTTAAATAAGCAACAGCAATAAGAACAGGGACTATAATAGCTAAAGATTTAAGAAGAATGTTTATAAATATATATAATAGTAACATCTAATTTCGTTAAGAATCATTTTTCGTTAATTGAATACTTGCTTCAAAATTTTTTTTTGCTTGCTTAAAAATAAACTGTGTTTTAAGATCATTTCTCTTATACAAAGTTAAAACTATAGCACCAATCATAGCAACCAACAAAATTAAAGAGCCTACAATAAAGAAATAAAAAAAATAAGTATAAAGAACGCTCCCTATTATCTCTACGTTTGATAGACAATAAATTTTGTCTTTCCAAATAAATAAAGGATTCAGAATATCGTTCAAAAAGTAAATATTACTCGATAGAAAATTTAAATTTTGCTCAATAATCAAAAAAATTTCACATAAGAAAATAAATGCTAATAGAATAACTAGAGGACCATAGAAAAAATTTATCTTTGTTTTAATAAGCTTTCCGCTTAGCATCATCACTACAAAAAGAAAGAGTACGGCAACAGCACCGACATAAACTATCAAAAACAATATCGCTAAAAAATCTGCTCCTAACAAAATCAACAACGCAGCTGCGTTAAAAAAGAGAAAAACTAAAAAAAGAATAGAATGAATTGGATTTCTTGAAAAAATCACCGAAAAAGCACAAACACAGATTAAAGATGAAAACAAATAAAAAAGTTGAATATTAAAACACATAATTAACGATACATTGATTCACTTAAACGATTTTCACGTATCTCTAACTCCCATTGGTCACCATTTTTTAATAACTTTTCTTTGTTGTATATTAAATTTTGTCGTTTAAAAACTGAGTATTCATAATTTGGACCTTCTACTATAGCATCCACTGGGCAAGCCTCTTGACACAAACCACAAAAAATACATTTTGTCATATCGATATCATAACGACTTGTTTTCCTACTATTATCAGCACGACTTTCAGTCTCAATAGTAATCGCTTGTGCAGGACAAACAGCTTCGCAAAGTTTACATGCAATACACCGTTCTTCGCCCGAAAAATAACGTCGCAAAGCATGTTCACCTCTAAACCTAGGACTTAGAACCGCTTTTTCAAAAGGGTAGTTTAATGTAACCTTTCGTCTAAAAAAATATTGTAAAACCATCCACAAACCACGAAAAAGTTCAGACAAAAAAAGGATTCTAACATTAAAATTGAAATAACTCATAAATAATATTTTTGTAAAAATCTAATGGACAATTTTTGATTCAACATAGTTATACATGTGAATTTTTATTAAACAATCACTTAACAACTTTAAAACAAAATAATTAAAAAAATATGAATTGTTGTTAAACAAAATCTTATAAAAGAGATAATTCTCTAGCTTAATTGTTTCTTCAATAAAAACAATTAAAGGTTTTTTTAATAGACTAAGCTCCTTTAAACTGAAAATAGGATCTTTTATAGACAAAAACAAAAACATATCAACCTTACTAAATAAGGTCTTATATTCTTTATATTTTTCGATATTATTGTTAAACATACCGCCACTGTATTTACCAAAGAATACTCCTTGAAAACTTCTTAAGGAAGCTTCTTTACTAACTAGAAACATTAACCTTTTATCAACTACTAACAGACTCTTAGGGTAACTTTTAAAAAAATTTAAATAAAAAGACAAAATTTCATTTAAAAATAAAACGAGCTTATCTGCTTTATAGAAAAATACTTTATTCTTTTTTCCTAAAATAAAACTAGAATTTTTAAAATTAAAAGACAAAGCACTTAACTTTACAAAATGATGTTCTATAAATTGATCTTTTTTTTGTTTTTTATCAAACAAGTTATTTAATAATATTTTACTCTTCATTATCTAAACTCTAATAACATTCTTCATACTTAAATTTGATTCTCAAATTTCTAAAAATAAACGCATAATAAAAAATACTAGGAAACTACTTCATTTTTTAATTGACCATTAAAACACTGCAAATTTATTGACATAATCTATATTGCATATTAATTATCGAAACGAGGGGGTTATTAAAACTTATAAAACTACATTTTCGGGAATAACGAGACTCGAACTCGTAACTTTAACGAGACAGGTTAATATTTTACCATTAAAATATACTCCCATAAGTAGGTAGTAATGGATTCGAACCAATAATTTCTTCTGTGTAAAAGAAGCACTTTACCATTAAGTTAACTACCTATAAAAACTAAACAACTAATATTGAAAAACCATCCCGTCAAATCCAAACCTAACTAGTACAAGTTAAAAAAATAGTCAGAATACGAAATTATTAAAAAGTATATCATTCTTAATAAAGTCCAATTTTATCTCATATTTTCTTAAAATAAAAATTTTGATAATCATATAAACTTATTCCAAACAAATTACAATCAAAAAAATCTTCTTAAATTAAAGCTTGTTTTTCTATAAGGCAAATGGGGTCGGTTTCACATTGTTTTTCTATAAGGAAAATAAGCTCTTTTACCTCAGAAAAATGCTTTTTTATCAGGCGGCCCTCATAGCAAAGAATTTCGTGGCAAGCTACGGGAAAGAAAAAAAAATAAACATCAAAGTTATCGTCCTCTAAAAGATATCATTTTACACCATATTTTTTAGATGATGATAACTTTGATATTTACACCATATTTTTTAGATGATGATAACTTTGATATTTACACCATATTTTTTAGATGATGATAACTTTGATATATAAGGTCTAATGTTTACACCATATTTTTTAGATGATGATAACTTTGATATTTACACCATATTTTTTAGATGATGATAACTTTGATATTTACACCATATTTTTTAGATGATGATAACTTTGATATATAAGGTCTAATGTTTACACCATATTTTTTAGATGATGATAACTTTGATATTTACACCATATTTTTTAGATGATGATAACTTTGATATTTACACCATATTTTTTAGATGATGATAACTTTGATATATAAGGTCTAATGTTTACACCATATTTTTTAGATGATGATAACTTTGATATTTATACCATATTTTTTAGATGATGATAACTTTGATATTTACACCATATTTTTTAGATGATGATAACTTTGATATATAAGGTCTAATGTTTACACCATATTTTTTAGATGATGATAACTTTGATATATAAGGTCTAATGTTTACACCATATTTTTTAGATGATGATAACTTTGATATATAAGGTCTAATGTTTACACCATATTTTTTAGATGATGATAACTTTGATATATAAGGTCTAATGTTTACACCATATTTTTTAGATGATGATAACTTTGATATATAAGGTCTAATGTTTACACCATATTTTTTAGATGATGATAACTTTGATATTTACACCATATTTTTTAGATGATGATAACTTTGATATTTACACCATATTTTTTAGATGATGATAACTTTGATATATAAGGTCTAATGTTTACACCATATTTTTTAGATGATGATAACTTTGATATTTACACCATATTTTTTAGATGATGATAACTTTGATATTTACACCATATTTTTTAGATGATGATAACTTTGATATATAAGGTCTAATGTTTACACCATATTTTTTAGATGATGATAACTTTGATATTTACACCATATTTTTTAGATGATGATAACTTTGATATTTACACCATATTTTTTAGATGATGATAACTTTGATATATAAGGTCTAATGTTTACACCATATTTTTTAGATGATGATAACTTTGATATATAAGGTCTAATGTTTACACCATATTTTTTAGATGATGATAACTTTGATATATAAGGTCTAATGTTTACACCATATTTTTTAGATGATGATAACTTTGATCTCATATTTTCTTAAAATAAAAATTTTGATAATCATATAAACTTATTCCAAACAAATTACAATCAAAAAAATCTTCTTAAATTAAAACTTGTTTTTCTATAAGGAAAATAAGCTGTTTTACCTCAGAAAAATGCTTTTTTATCAGGCAGCCCTCATAGCAAAGAATTTCGTGGCAAGCTACGGGAAAGAAAAAAAAATAAACATCAGAGTTATCGTCATCTAAAAAGTATCGTTTTACAAGATATTTTTTTAGAGGACGATAACTTTTATCTCATATTTTTTTAAAATAAAAATTTTGATAATCATATAAACTTATTCCAAACAAATTACAATCAAAAAAATCTTCTTAAATTAAAGCTTGTTTTTCTATAAGGAAAATGAGGTCGGTTTGACATTGTTTCTTCGCAATAAATCTCAAGGAAAATGAGGTCGGTTTGACATTGTTTCTTCGCAATAAATCTCAAGGAAAATGAGGTCGGTTTGACATTGTTTCTTCGCAATAAATCTCAAGGAAAATGAGGTCGGTTTGACATTGTTTCTTCGCAATAAATCTCAAGGAAAATGAGGTCGGTTTGACATTGTTTCTTCGCAATAAATCTCAAGGAAAATGAGCTATTTTACCTGAAAAAAAAACGCATTTTTTTCAGGCGGCCGCCGCTGGATTTTTTTATTAATGATATACGATTTAGAGGAAATACTTTTTGAGTGTTCCAATTAGCTGGTAGATTTATGCTTTTTTCGGGGAGGGTTTGGGGCCTTTACAGGCCCCAAACCCTCCCCGAAAAAAGCTAGTACTCTTGGTACCTTATAGTATTCGGGACCGGGCCCCCCCCCACCCCCCCAGCCCCCGGCCCTGGTAAGGGCCGGGGGGCGGGGGGGGTCGGGGGGGCCCAGGTCCCGATAATATTAATAAACCCTAGGATCCTCTAGTACTAGGAATGAAACCGGGCCTGAAAAGCCTTTTCAGGCCCGGTTTCATTCCGCTATTCCTAGCAACCTCGCAACCTGTTAAGACCCCCCCCCCGGGGCCTAGCGGCCCCGACCCCCCCCCATAGTAAAAGATTTTGTGCAAAGCTACGAGAAAGAAAAAAAAACAAATATCAAAGTTGTCGTCATCTAAAAAATATTCTGTAAAATGGTATTTTTTACCTGTCAATAATGATCAATAAAATCAAGCTAATTGAAGACTTATTTATAGGCTTTAGAGATAATAAATTTTTAAAGAAGATCAATTGTACAAACAGGTAAAAGTGGCTATTTTATAGAAAATCAATAAAGGAATTATAAAGGAAAATAATTCAACACTTACTTTCTAGTAGATATTAGACCTTTTATAAAAAAGTATCGTTAGTTTACTAGAAAATACCTATCGCTAGTTAAAGGTAATTTAACGACCCATAATTTATAAAACAAAGCACCCAGATAACAAAATAGTGGTTATTATTTTAAAGCATTTTGAGAATATTAAATCCTATAAAATGAGCGGTTTACTAGAAAACAGGTGTTGAATTATTTTCCTTTATAATTCCTTTATTGATTTTCTATAAAATAGCCACTTTTACCTGTTTGTACAATTGATCTTCTTTAAAAATTTATTATCTCTAAAGCCTATAAATAAGTCTTCAATTAGCTTGATTTTATTGATCATTATTGACAGGTAAAAAATACCATTTTACAGAATATTTTTTAGATGACGACAACTTTGATATTTGTTTTTTTTTCTTTCTCGTAGCTTTGCACAAAATCTTTTACTATGGGGGGGGGTCGGGGCCGCTAGGCCCCGGGGGGGGGGTCTTAACAGGTTGCGAGGTTGCTAGGAATAGCGGAATGAAACCGGGCCTGAAAAGGCTTTTCAGGCCCGGTTTCATTCCTAGTACTAGAGGATCCTAGGGTTTATTAATATTATCGGGACCTGGGCCCCCCCGACCCCCCCCGCCCCCCGGCCCTTACCAGGGCCGGGGGCTGGGGGGGTGGGGGGGGGCCCGGTCCCGAATACTATAAGGTACCAAGAGTACTAGCTTTTTTCGGGGAGGGTTTGGGGCCTGTAAAGGCCCCAAACCCTCCCCGAAAAAAGCATAAATCTACCAGCTAATTGGAACACTCAAAAAGTATTTCCTCTAAATCGTATATCATTAATAAAAAAATCCAGCGGCGGCCGCCTGAAAAAAATGCGTTTTTTTTTCAGGTAAAATAGCTCATTTTCCTTGAGATTTATTGCGAAGAAACAATGTCAAACCGACCTCATTTTCCTTGAGATTTATTGCGAAGAAACAACGTCAAACCGACCTCATTTTCCTTGAGATTTATTGCGAAGAAACAATGTCAAACCGACCTCATTTTCCTTGAGATTTATTGCGAAGAAACAATGTCAAACCGACCTCATTTTCCTTGAGATTTATTGCGAAGAAACAATGTCAAACCGACCTCATTTTCCTTGAGATTTATTGCGAAGAAACAATGTCAAACCGACCTCATTTTCCTTATAGAAAAACAAGCTTTAATTTAAGAAGATTTTTTTGATTGTAATTTGTTTGGAATAAGTTTATATGATTATCAAAATTTTTATTTTAAAAAAATATGAGATAAAAGTTATCGTCCTCTAAAAAATATGGTGTAAACATTAGACCTTATATATCAAAGTTATCGTCATCTAAAAAATATCTTGTAAAACGATACTTTTTAGATGACGATAACTTTGATGTTTATTTTTTTTTCTTTCCCGTAGCTTGCCACGAAATTCTTTGCTATGAGGGCTGCCTGATAAAAAAGCATTTTTCTGAGGTAAAACAGCTTATTTTCCTTATAGAAAAATAAGTTTTAATTTAAGAAGATTTTTTTGATTGTAATTTGTTTGGAATAAGTTTATATGATTATCAAAATTTCTATTTTAAGAAAATATGAGATAAAATTGGACTTTATTAAGAATGATATACTTTTTATAAAATCTTTTTTGTTACGTTGTTTCTTATCGTACAGCAACTGTACTTGATTTTCTTTATAAGAAGAAATTTTAGAATAAGTCTAAGAGGATAAATAGTATATAATTTGAGTTGTTTTGTATTTTTTAAAAGTCTAAAGGCTAGATAACATAATTTGGTTAATGTACAAGATTGCAAATCTTTAAATAGTGGTTCAAGTCCACTTCTAGCTTAAAAAAAAATGAAATGTTTTATTCTCCGTTAGAACAGTTTGAGATCGTCCCTTTGTTTTCTTTTTTCATTGGCAGTAAGTTTGCTTTCACTAATTCTTCGTTTTTTCTTTTTTTAGTTTTCTTCTTTATACTAGTCTTCTTCCACTTAACTTTGTTTAAGTCAACTGTTATACCAAATAATTGGCAGCTAATTGCAGAATCTATTTTCTTTTTTGTTCAAAATATGCTAAGTGAATCTTTAGCTAAGAAAGGTGAAAAATTCTTCCCCTTTGTTTTTACTACGTTTATCTTTATTTTTTTTTGTAACTTCTTAGGAATGATACCTTATACATTCACAGTAACGAGTCATATTTTCTTGACTTTTAGTTTAGGAATGGTCTCTTTTGTTGGTTTGAATATTTTTGGTATTAATAAACACGGCCTTTTTTTCTTTAGTTTGTTTTTACCGCCTGGAGCACCGCTTGCATTAGCACCTCTATTAGTCCCTATTGAAATAATTTCTTACGTTTTTAGAGTAGTCGCTCTATCTGTTCGTTTATTTGCAAATATGATGGCAGGTCATACTTTGTTAAAAATATTAGCAACTTTTGCTTGGAAAATGATTATGGCTGGAGGTATATTTCTATTTATCCAGCTTTTCCCTATGTTAGTTATTATCGCTATAACTGGTTTGGAATTAGCTATAGCTTTTTTACAAGCTTATGTTTGGACAACTTTAATCTGTTTATATTTCAGCGATGTTATCAGTTTACATTAAAGTTGAATCTTTATATTCTTTTTAGTAAAGAAAACAAGTTTAAAACATTTGCGTTATTTGTATAAATGAAAAAAACTTTGATAACAAAATTCTTGTGTCAACTAAAAAATTTAAGTTCAGCTAAACATCTCTTCTTTAATGTGAATTATAATAAAACAAATGAATTTTTAGCTTCGTTTTTAACTAAACAAGGCTTTTTCAGAGGTTTTTTTATTGTAAATAATGAAAAAGTTAAAATTTGTATTATATTGAAATATATTGAAAACGAAAGATGTTCGGTTAGTTTTTTAAAAAAGAGTGACATTTTATTAAAAAAATCGCAGTTCCAGAAACACAAAAGGTTGAAGATGTATTGTAACGGTTTGGGTTTAGTTCTTCTTCACAGTATTAGAGGTTTCATTCTAAGTGAAAATGCTTTTTGGTTAAAATTAGGAGGTAAAAAATTAATGCAGTTAGTGTAAATGTGTCATTCTTTTTTACTGGTTTAACTTTTAGTAGAAAAAATTGAGAGTAATCATTTGATTTAAAAGCTTTTGTTAAGAAATAATAATAAGTCAATAATTCAATGGTAGAATTTTCCACTCATAATGGAACTGTTGTAGGTTCGATCCCTATTTGACTTAGTTTTCAAGACGTGCTTGTTTTAAATTGAAAAGTAATTATATATTATTAAAAAATGTTCTCTGGAAGTGATAATAAGAGAACGAAATTTAGGTTTTTTGAGTTAAAGTAATTAATTATGAGAAATAATATATCGTGTTTGTATTTTTTTAGATCATATTTAGTAATGAGCGGGGAAAAAGGTCGTTTTGTGGTCCATTTAAATTCTAAGTTTTTAAACTGTTTTTTTATTATCGAAAAAAACTTTCTTTTTTTTGTTGATTATAAGAGAAAAGTTTTCAAAGAAAGATTAAGTTCGTTGATCGAAAATGGTTTAAAAGGTGTTTGTTATAACTTTTCAAAAAAATTAAGTTTAGTTGGGGTTGGTTTTCGTTGTTGGACCGTTTGTGAGAAGGATAAAAAATTTCTAGTAGTGAAAACAAGTTTGTCTAGAGATTGTATCTTATTTATCCCAGAAACAGTTGACGTTCTTTGTCTAAATTCTGCAACGGTTTTTGTTACTGGCGTTAGAAAATCAGATGTTAACTCTTTTATTCTTTCAATTAAAAGAATTAAAAAACCTAACTTTTATAAACAGAAAGGAATATTTCTCGAAAATGAAACGATTAAAGTTAAAGTTGGTAAAAAGATGTAGTAGTATATGGTTCGCATTTTTGAGAAATTCTTGAATCGAAAAAAATTAGTTTTCGTTGCGCTAAGATCTATCTTTGGGTTAGGTTCTTTTCAGATACGATTGCTTTGTAATAAATGCGATATTGGCTCTAATTGTAAAGTAGAACATCTATCTCAAGGTCAAGTTATTAATATTTGTAAAAAAATTGATCAAAACAAGCTTTTTGTTGAGTCACAGCTGAAATCTATTGTAAAATTTGATATAAAACGTTTAATTATGGTCAATTGTTTTCGTGGCTTTTTTCATAAAAAATTAAGGGGTGTTAATAAAAAATAAGTTTGGTATCGTTCATATAAATAATAATACAAATAATACTTTAATTTCATTTTTGACGATTGAAAAAAAAGTATTATTCACTTCTGGTACAGGTGTTCTAGGGCTAAAAAAGGCAAAACGTTCTACTAGTTTCGCTTCGCAAAATTTGGCTTTTTCTTTAGGGGTAAAAGCTTATAAACTTGGCATTAGGTTTGTTCAAGTTTATTTTAAAGGCTTTAGTAAAAATAGAAAATCAAGTTTAAAAGGTATTCTTTTAGCAAACTTGAAAGTTATTTTGATAAAAGACTTTACTAGAATACCGTTTAATGGCTGTAAACAACGTAAAAAAAGAAGAATTTAAATTTTCTTTAAAGATCTATAATTTAACGGTAAAATATACATCTGATAAATGTAACTTAATAGTTCAATTCTATTTAGATCTAGAAAATGGGTTGTAGCCAAGTGGTTAAGGCATTAATTTTTGATATTAATACCATAGGTTCAAGTCCTTTCAGCCCAATTAAATGTGTTTATAACTCAGTTGGATAGAGTTTTAGATTGCGGATCTAAATGTCAAAAGTTCAAATCTTTTTAAACACATTCAAATAAAAATTTACCCTTTTAGTCTAAAGGTTAAGACTTCATTTTTTCACGATGAAAATATGAGTTCAATTCTCATAAAGGGTAATTAATAGAAGAGAATAATTTAATTGGTAAAATAATAGTTTCCAAAACTATTTTTCGAAGTTCAAGTCTTCGTTCTCTTGAAATAAAAATAAAAATGTTAAATAAGACAAAATTTGTTATCTCAAAAATTGATGATTTATTGAATTGGGCAAGACGGGGTTCTCTGTGGCCAATGACTTTTGGCTTAGCTTGTTGCGCCGTTGAAATGATGCATGCAGGCGCGAGTCGTTATGATTTTGATAGATTTGGTATTATCTTTCGAGCTAGTCCTCGTCAATCAGATATTATGATAGTCGCAGGAACTTTGACAAATAAAATGGCACCTGCCTTAAGAAAAGTTTATGATCAGATGCCAGAACCAAGATGGGTTATCTCAATGGGTAGTTGTGCAAACGGTGGTGGGTATTATCATTTTTCTTACTCAGTTGTTAGAGGATGTGATAAAATTGTACCTGTTGATGTTTTTGTGCCTGGCTGTCCCCCAACAGCAGAAGCTTTGTTGTACGGTATTTTGCAATTGCAAAAAAAAATAAAACGAACTAAAACGGTTCAAACGTGGTTTTTGAAGTAATGAGTTGCGGTATGAAATTTAATATTTTTGAATTCTTAGAATACAGTTTACATAATTATATTTTAATAGTAAAGAAATCTATAAATGGTTTAGTTGTCAAAATAGTAAAGAGTAAGTTAAAAGAGATTTTGTCTTTTTTAAAGAATAACGAATTTTGTTGTTTTAAGATGTTACTTGACATTTATGCTATTGATTTCTTGCAAAGAGCTAATAGATTTGTTTTAAACTACTTGTTGCGAAGTTTAAAATATAACTATTTTTTAACATTGCAGTTTTCTTTAAATGAGAATTCAAGTGTAGATTCGATTACTTATTTATATAAAAACGGGAATTGGGTTGAGCGAGAAGTCTGGGATATGAATGGTATATTTTTTGATAATCACCCAGATCTTAGGCGTATTCTAACAGATTATGGTTTTGAAGGATTTCCACTAAGAAAAGATTTTCCTATTTCTGGTTTCAAGGAGATCCGTTACGATGATAGTCAAAAAAGAATTATTTCTGAGCAAATTGAACTCGCTCAAGAGTTTCGACTTTTTAATTTTGAGAGTCCTTGGAAAAAATAAACATTTATAGCTTAATTGGATAAAGTATCAAGCTTCGAACTTGAAAATAAAGGTTCAATTCCTTTTAAATGTAATCCTTTTAGCCATTGTAGTTTAACGGTAAAACAATTGTTTTGTAAACAATTAATCCCAGTTCGAATCTGGATTTTGGCTTAAAAAATAAATATATTTTTGTTTAATGAACCTTTTTTACCATTTCGCTGAGTTTAAAATACGATTTTTCTACCTTTTCATATGTTTTATTTTTACTTTTGTTTCTGCGTATATAAACATAGATGCTTTTATATTTTTGATTATAAAACCCTTAAATACTAATTTTGTTTTTATGAACTTATTTGAAGGTTTTTATTGTTTTTTTGTTATGTCGTTTTTTTTGAGCTTGTTTTTTAGCTTTTTTTTAGGCGTTTATTCGTTTTTTAGTTTTATAAAGTGTGGTTTAACAAGAAACGAAAAAAATGTTTTCTTGTTTGTTCTCAAACTAGAATTTGTGGTTGGGTTATTTTCGATTTTTTTCTCCTACAATATTTTCTTACCACAATTTATTTATTTTTTACTATCTTTTGAGCAGAGTAAAACTGATAATCTTTTTAATTTTTTCTTCCAAGCTCGTCTTTTGGACTATATCTTTGTATTTTGGTCTATTTTCTTTTCAGCGTTTTTTTTATTTCAAATTCCTTTTTTAATATTTCTGTGTGTACAATTTCGTATTATTGATAATAATTTTCTTATCCGTTTAAGAAGAGAGTTTATTATTTTTTTTTTCTTAATTGGCTGTATTTTATCACCTCCTGATATTTATAGTCAGATACTACTCGCTTTTCCTTGCGTTTTTTTGTATGAAATTGTTATTTTTTTCTTTATATTTACTAAAAACTTTCTGGAGAGTTGCTCGAATGGTTAAGAGGCGAGTTTGCTAAACTCTGGCACACTTTTTTTAGTGTAATAGGTTCAACTCCTATACTCTCTGTGAAAAAAAAAAGATGGTTTTAAGAAATCAATTAGATCATTCAAAAAATATAAAAAACTTTACCGTGAATTTTGGTCCTCAACATCCAGCGGCGCATGGTGTTCTTCGGTTAATTTTAGAATTAAACGGTGAAACGATTATTAAGGCAGACCCACACATCGGTCTCCTACATCGTGGAACAGAAAAGTTAATTGAAAATAAAACTTATATACAAGGCTTACCTTATTTCGATCGTTTAGATTATGTCTCAATGATGATAAATGAACATGCTTTTTGTTTGGCTATAGAGCGTCTCTTAAATATTGAAGTTCCATTACGAGCTCAATTTATCCGTGTTATTTTTTCTGAGATAACTCGTATTCTAAATCATTTATTAGCTATTTGTTGCCATGCTATGGATGTAGGTGCCTTAACTCCTATATTATGGGGTTTTGAAGAACGTGAGAAGCTTATGGAATTTTATGAAAGAGTTTCTGGGGCGAGAATGCACGCGGCATATTTTCGCCCAGGTGGTGTCTCTCAGGATTTACCTCTGGGTTTATGTGCTGATATTTTTAAATTTTGCGAGCAATTTAGTTCACGAATTGATGAGTTAGAAGAGTTATTAACTGAAAATAGAATATGGAAACAGAGATTAGTTGATGTCGGTGTTATTACTTTTGAACAAGCACTTAATTTAGGTCTCACTGGTCCGTTATTAAGAAGCACAGGCTTTTCTTGGGATTTACGTAGGACTCATCCTTACGAAATCTATGATAAATTGGATTTTGATATTCCAATTGGAAAAAATGGTGACTCGTACGATCGTTATTGTATAAGAATAGAAGAAATGCGCCAAAGTCTTTCAATAATCGTTCAATGTTTAAATAATATGCCTCAAGGATCGTTTAAAGTTAACAACATGAAAATTTCTCCACCAAGTCGGGTTGATATGAAAAGATCAATGGAAAGTTTAATACATCATTTTAAATATTTTTCTGAAGGTTTTACTATTCCAAAAGGAATCGTTTACGCTGCGGTTGAACATCCGAAAGGTGAGTTTGGTGTTTCATTAGTAACAGATGGCACGAACAAACCTTATCGATGTAAAATAAAAGCCCCTGGTTTCATACATTTACAAGCACTAGATTTTTTATCGAGAGGTCATCTTCTAGCTGACTTGGTAACTATTATTGGTACTCTTGATATCGTTTTTGGTGAAATTGATAGATAAAATAAAAAGCCTAATTAAAAATATATTTTTATGGGTTCAATTCTCATTTAGGCTAAAATAAAATAAAAAATTATGAGTTACTTTTTCTATTTATGTCTTACTTTATCATTCATCTTTTCAAATAATTGTTTTTGTGATTATGCTAACAGATTACAAATTTCTTTTCAGGATCCTGCAACTCCTGTAATGGAAGGTATCATTGTGTTACATCATGATCTTCTTTTTGTTTTGACCATTATTGGTGCAACGGTAAGTTGGATACTATTTCGTACAGCCTTTTTATTTCATCATAAGAGAAATCCTAATCCGTCGAAAATGTCTCATGGTACTACAATTGAGGTTATTTGGACAGTAACGCCAAGTATTATTTTAATGATTTTGGCAGTACCTTCCTTTGCCCTTTTATACTCAATGGATGAGATTATTGATCCTTCAGTTACTGTTAAGGTAATAGGTCATCAATGGTTTTGGTCTTATGAATATTCAGACTATAGTAATGAGAATAATGAAAAAAGTATAGCTTTTGATAGTTATATGATCACAGAAGAAGATCTTGAACAAGGTCAATTACGACTTTTGGAAGTCGACAATCCTGTGGTGTTACCTGTAAAAACTCATGTACGTGTTTTGGTAACTTCAGCAGATGTTTTACATTGCTGGGCTGTTCCTTCGTTAGGGGTTAAAATTGATGCTTGTCCTGGTAGATTAAATCAAATTTCTTTATTTATAAAAAGAGAAGGAACTTTCTATGGTCAATGTAGTGAGTTATGTGGAATAAATCATGGTTTTATGCCAATTATGGTTGATTGCGTTTCAATTGAGCGCTATATTAAATGGGTTTTTTTTCAAATTGAATCAGAAACTTGGTTAACAAATAGAATAAACCTTATCAAAAACTAATCAATTATTATTATGAATATTGGTTTAGGTCAATTGATATTAATTTTATTGGTTATTATTTTGTTTTTTGGAAATTTTTCTGTTTTGATAAGAAAAATTACAGAAAAATTAAAAACTTTTAAAGAAATCTTAAAAAAATAATTTAAATTTTTAATGGTAAATCAGAAATTAATTCAAAGACATCCTTTTCATTTAGTAGACCCAAGTCCATGGCCATTTTTAGCTGGTATTGCTGCTTTAAATTTAACGAGTGGTTTTGTTATGTACATGCATTTCTATCAAGGAGGTGTTTATATCTTTAGTTTTGGTTTTTTACTATTACTTTTTGTTTTCTTTGTTTGGTGGCGTGATATTGTCCGTGAAGCTACCTTCCAAGGACACCATACAAAACAAGTTCAAGTTGGTTTAAGGTATGGAATGATTCTTTTTATCGTATCAGAGATTATGTTTTTTTTTGCTTTTTTTTGGGGTTTTTTTGCCTCGAGTTTGGCTCCAACAATTGAGATAGGTGGAATATGGCCTCCCCCAGGGATTAATGTTTTAAATCCTTGGGAAATTCCGCTTTTAAATACTTTGATACTTCTTTTATCTGGTTTCACTTGTACTTGGGCCCATCATGCAATGATCGAGGGTAAAAGACAAACTGTTATTTTAAGTTTGGGTTTAACAGTATTTCTAGGTATTTTTTTCACTGGTTTACAAGCAATGGAATATTTTGAAGCAGACTTCACAATTTCTGATGGTATTTATGGTTCAACATTCTTTTTAACAACTGGTTTTCATGGCTTTCACGTACTTGTCGGAACAACGTTTTTAATTGTTTGTTTTTTTAGAGTTTTAAGTTATCATTTTACGAAAAATCATCACTTCGGCTTCGAAGCAGCAGCTTGGTATTGGCATTTTGTTGATGTAGTTTGGTTGTTTTTATTTGTTTCTATATATTGGTGGGGTGGTGTCTAAGAGACTAATTAAAAATTTTTTAATATAATGGTTACAGTTCAACAATTATTAAAAAAAAAACGGTTTTCTAGCAAAGGTAAGATAAAAACACCTGCGTTAGAGAAATCTCCACAAAAAAAAGGGTTGTGTTTAAAGGTTTATACTAAAACTCCAAAAAAGCCTAATTCTGCCCTAAGAAAAATAGCGCAAATAAAATTGAGCAATCAAAAAGAGGTATTAGCTTATATTCCTGGCGAAAATCATTCTTTGCAGGAACATTCGACAGTTTTAATAAGAGGTGGTCGTGTTAAAGACTTGCCGGGTGTAAAATATCATGTCATTCGTGGTGTTTTAGACTTACACGGTGTTAAAAATAAGAAAAATGGTAGATCAAAATATGGAGCAAAAAAGTTTAATTAAAGAGGTCTATAAAACAAACTTGTTTTTACTGAAAGGTTCAAAAGAAAATATTGAAATCTTGTTCAGAAAGAACTGTTTTTCTATAAAAAAACAAAAAAAACAAAATTCTATAATACAAATTGTAGAAGGCGTTAGAATGATAAAGCCGTTTTACGAAACAAAATCAATGAAAACGAGAAGTAAAGTTACTCAGGTACCTATAGAGATATCTAGAAAAAGGCAACAATTACTTGCTACTAAGTTTCTTTTAACTGCGGTTAGTGAAAAGAAATCGTCTTTTTTACATAATAAATTAACAAATGAATTGATAGGTATAATAAATTTAAATGCAAATAGTTTAAAAATTCGTGAAAATTTTCAAAAAAATGTGGAGACAAACAAAATCTTCATTCAGTATAGGTTTTAAAATTTTATGAGATCATTTTGGAAAGGTCCAGTTCTATTCAATGTTAATAACTCAGCAGAAAAGGAACTTAAGATTATAAGTAGGAATACTACTATTTTTCCCTCTTTTATTGGAAAATATTTTTTGGTAAAAAATGGAGAAAACTCTTTAAGAAAAATTCAAATTTCTGTAGATATGGTTGGTTTGAAAATAGGAGAATTTGTTATAACTAAGAAAGTTTACTAGAAACATTTTAATTTTTTAATTCCGCTTTCGTCTAGTTTAATTATTTGGGCTGGTGAAGATAATTTGAGAGGTTCCAAGCCGTCGCATTCTGATTACACTCTTCGTGGTAAAACTATCAAAACGATGATTGGGCGAGATGAAATTCTAGCCAGAAGCACTTATAAAGGAGCTACTAAAATACGACTGATGGCAGTGCTTTTTTTAAATATGAATAATTTATTTTCAGTTTTCCCCAATGATGCTATTTCAAGCTTTTTTTTTTCTGACACATCTGATACACGGATAAAATCTCCAGGATGAAAGAATTCCCCTTTCAGTGAATTGACTAAAAGTGGTTTTAACCTCCCAGATGGTTTTCAAACTAACATTATTCCCTGTCATGATGGAATTTTAATACCATTCACAAGAGAACATAATGCAACTCTTTTGAATTTCGGTAGAATATCTGCAGCCATTTCAGAAAGGTTTAGATTTCAAGTTGATGTTGTGTTTTTGAAATTTAAAATAGAGTAATAAGATAATCAGTTTATTGATCAAAAAAATGGCATTTATTAATCGATGGTTATTTTCTACTAATCATAAAGATATTGGGGTTTTATATCTTGTTTTTGCAATTTTTTCTGGTGTCGTTGGAACAGCTTTATCTATTTTAATAAGGGCTGAACTTTCTGGTCCAGGTGTTCAGGTTTTAGGTGGGAATCATCAATTATATAATGTGATTGTTACTGGTCACGCCTTTATAATGATTTTCTTGTGCGCTAGTTGTAGTTAGATGTAGAATTATCTGAGAACGATAATAGCTCTATTGGGAGAGTTAAACCCGAGTGTTTAATCGGAAAAAATAAAGACACAGATAAACGAAGTAAATGTTGGTGAAAACCTTACGAGAACAAAGCATGACACTTTAAAAATGACTGCCCAAATCATAGCGGCAAGTTAACGGGGAAAGTAGTTCAGGGATAAGTTTTTAACCTAATGTATAAGTCAGTTGGTGGATTCATGACACGAAGCGAGAGAGCGGATCCTTACCCGAAAAAGTTAAGAAAGAAGTGACTTTTTTCCCAATCATTGTGGAAAGGACAACGATAGGCAGGTTCTTTGAACATTGGCCAAAAATATCTACCTCGAAAGAGGATGACTTTAGTACAACCCAACGCTACAATATATACATCTAATAAAAAATCTAGTGGCTCACTAAAGTTCACCTACAAATTCTTAGTAAACTAAAAGGTTTGTAGGTAATCAAGTGAGGCGAGCTGTTAATAGACAGCAGTCGTAAGATATAAGACGAGCTTATTTAGACGTTGGTGATGACGTCCTAATAAATAAGTAACATTTTTAAAAAACTAAACAAAAGAAAAAGATATGAAAGAGACATACAAAGAATACAAAAAAAGAAGAGGAACAATTTTTGACAAACTAAAAAAATTATATGAACTAAATAAAGAAAATACAAATAAAAGTAACGATAATTTAATGAAATTTTTATACGATGAAGGTATGTTATGGAATGCTGTAGAAAAATTAAAAAAGAACAAAGGAGCAGCCACCTTTGGTCCAACAAACAATAAAGACAGAAAAAGCATCGAGATAGATGGTCTAAATTTAGGCCAAATAAAAAGGCTGAGCGAAGAGCTGAGAGAAGAGACATTTAAATGGTCCCCAACCAGAAGAATAGAAGTCCCAAAGAAAAACAATAAAAGAAGACCGTTGGGCATTTTTAGTTTTGAAGACAGAATAGTGCAAGAAGGAATCAGGACAATTTTAAATGCAATATATGAACCTACTTTCAGTGGAAATAACAATCATGGTTTTAGACCTAGGCTAAGTAGTGAAACGGCCTTGGAGTTACTAAAAAGAAATAGAAAAGGAAAAACACATGCCATAGAAGGGGATATCAAAAAGGCGTACGAAGGCATCAATCACAATATACTCATGAAAATACTAAAGAAAAAAATAAACGATAAAAAGTTCTTAAGAATAATAGAAGAAGGACTAAAATGTGGAATTGAAAAAAACCGCAAAATATATAACAGTATAACTGTAGTACCACAAGGTTCCATCTGTAGTCCGATACTTTTCAATATATACATGAATGAATTCGATGAAGCGATTAAAACAATCATAGAAGAAATATTCACGAGACTAAATGAGAGCAGAGACTCAAGAAAAAGTTCAAGTACAATGAACAAAGAATACAAGATACTTAAGAGTAGATCAGATGAAATGAACAAGAAAATAAGAGAAAGATTAAAACAAGAGAGTCCTTTCATAAAAACACTACTCAAAAGTCACAAAAAAATAAGATGGAAACTAAAAAGGAAGAAAGCCATAGACTATGGAAAAAGAACTTTGGAGTACTTCTACCTCAGATATGCAGATGATTGGATAATCATAACAAATGGAAATGTTCGTGTATGTGAAGAAATCAAGATAAGAATATCCACTTGGATAAAAGAAGAACTGAAATTAGAATTAGAACAGAGCAAAACAAGAATTACAAATATGGAGAAGGATCCAATAAAGTTTCTGGGATTCAGCATAATGACGCCCATTAACACAAGAATAGGCACAATAGAAAAAAAGATAGGAATAAGAACAACGAGAAGAACCAATTTGGGACCCAGAATAGGACCAGATTATGAAAGAATTATAGAAAGATTAATAGAAAGAAAATTCGTAAACGAAAAGAGACAGCCGATACAGGTGTCTAGAATGGTAGATTACAAACCCTTTGAAATAGTAACACAATTTAATTTAATTATAAGAGGATTGTTCGGATACTATTATCAATCAATAGACCAAAAATCAAGATTAAATAGGTTATATTATCTAATAAAATACTCGTGCTATAAAACGTTAGCAGCAAGATACAAGTCCTCAATAAGAAAGGTAATTTCTAGGCATGGCCCGAACATGGAAATAAGAGAAAAGAAGATCCAAGTAAATTTTCCTTCTTATGGAAAACTTATGAGTGAATTCGGAAAAAGAACCATTAAGAGATGGAAAGAGATAGACAGATTACTCACAAAATCCGTTCTGAAAATAGATGAAAAAACACATTTGGAACTAGACCCATTCTCACCGAAGATAAACCTTAGAACAGGATATAAGCTGGAAAAGCAGTGTCTCGTATGCGGAGCGGAAGCTACCTCAAATAACAGACTCGAAACCCACCACGTAAACGAAATCAAAAACAAGACGGTGAGAGGGTTTAGCGAAATAATGTAATCATTGAATAGAAAAACGGTTATGGTATGCAAAACATGTCACAACAAAATACACAGAGGTAGACATGGCGAAGTCTTTTTAAAAGATATTATGAAGGGACAACTCCAGGATTAAAAGAAATATATATATATATATTTTTTTTTAGAGAAACTATGTTTGTTTCAATCATAATAAGAACAAAAATTCTTCGTAGTATAACATGCGTTAGTATATATGTTCAAACGAAGATGTCCTTAATAAACAAAAAGATAGAATTATAAATACTAGATTTAATTTTTTGTAATTAAGACTATTCGTGAATGTTATATATTTGATAGTGGTTCACAACGTGTTATTAGACAATTAAACCGTGATTGTTTCCTATATGAGGCGGATGTTAGTTATATACTTAATAACTTTAAGCATTTGAGTTATAATGATGCTATTAGCGATAGGGAGTTTAGAGATATCGTAAAAAAATATTCAAACCAATTATTGTAGATTCCTCTAGCCCTAGTTTTTTGATGAGAATTTAACTGTTAGCACGACTCTTAACTCAAAAATCTCGATCCAAGCGATTATAACTAAAATGAGTAATATGTAACCATAAGAAAAAGAAAAGTTATATTTTACACCTAATGGAAATTACCAAGGAAATATTATTAGATGTGGAGACATCAGCCAATGAATCAACTCCATTAATAGAAAGACAAGAAAAATTAGTCTCCGGTGGCTTAGGAGAATTGTTGAAAAAGCAAAAAAAACGAAACAAATATGACGATTAATTATGAATTCAGTGAAAAAGAAATAACAAAATTAAGAGAAGAATTGAAAAAATCTAGAAGAAGCCCAGGAAAAATGAATGAGACGGACTGCAGTATAGTCGTTAACACTTTAAAAAAAAAAAAGAAAATCGAATCGGAAAAAACAACCATGTTGCTAATTACAATGATTGCTCAATCGGGAGGTACCAACAAATCAGCAGGAGCTAACATAGAATATCGAATAGGTGACGATATTTTGAGCGCGGCTGAAATAAAAACCACAATCAAAGAGGTAAACAACAAAGCAACCTTCAGACAATTCTGTCGAAGTATGCAACAAGAGATAGGGCAAATGGCTACAAAACTAGAAATAGAAGGGGACCTAAGTCTACAAATGAAATCGGCTATCCCAGACGCAAGCATGGAAGAAATGTGCTGGTGCTCAAACTTCCAGACCAACAATCCGAACTGCCCTCCTAGGGTTAGAGATTGGTTGAAAACCAATCAGGAAACAAGGTTCAATAAATAAAAAGACTTTCACAAAATCTCAAAGAAGACAAATAAAGAAGGAGATTGCCAATCAGGCAAAAAAGAAAGAACACAAAAAAAAGAAAATGAAACACAGAAAATTTAAGGCCCGAACTAAGGCTAAAGCAATTTACAAAAGGAATAATTATATTGCAAGAACGGCTTATATTAGGGAAAAAATGAAAAATCAAGAAGTAAAGAAAGAGAATAAAGAAAAAAATAGATAGAAAAATATTTTTTATGTTTAGTTTTATGCTTACGATGGAAAGCCCAATGCCGGGAAAACTGGCACGTTGGGTTTGGGAGCAGATTCCTGCCAGTAATGGTAGTTATCGAGTTCAGTATGGTGATGCCTGCTCTAATTGGTGGCTATGGAAATTTTTTAGTTCCTATAATGATTGGTGCCGTTGATATGGCTTTCCCAAGAATGAATAATGTTAGTTTTTGGTTATTACCTCCAGCCTTATTATTATTAATTAGTTCAACACTAACTGAGGGTGGTGCTGGTACAGGTTGGACTGTTTACCCACCTTTAAGTAGTGTCGAAGGTCACCCAAGTGCTGCTATTGATTTAGGTATTTTTAGTTTACACGTTGCGGGTGCTTCGTCTATCTTAGGCGCTATCAACTTTATTACAACAATATTCAATATGAGATGCCCTGGTATGACGTTCCATAGACTACCTCTTTTTGTTTGGGCTGTTTTGATAACTGCTTTTTTATTACTTCTATCTTTACCTGTTTTCGCAGGTGCTATTACAATGCTTCTTACAGATAGAAACTTTAATACGACGTTTTTTAATCCAGCTGGTGGGGGAGATCCTGTTTTATATCAGCATCTTTTTTGGTTTTTTGGTCATCCTGAAGTTTATATTTGTGCGGCATTTTGCTGCATCCTTTTTTTTTGCCTTTGTGGTAGAAAAATTTTCCCGATGCATTTTAAGAATGCATGCTCAGTTGCTTAGGAGCATTAAAGCACGTTTCCCTGATTGCACCCGAAAGAGTGTCGTTAGAAGCGGAGACGAAAGTCCGTTGAGAACTCCTGGGAAGTTCGAGAAGGCGTGGCGAGCTAAGGTTACTACGCGTAGATTAACAAAGCTGATACATAATGGCTGTATTATACTATTCGGTGTGCGTTATCACCCAGGTAAAGGCACATCAACGTCGTGGTCTCCATTTAGGATATATTGGAGGCCTATAGCAACCGGCGTTAGTCGATCTAATCAAGATACTTTCACTTCGGTGGATATTATGCAGCGCGCTAAGGTAACATATTTCGGGGGATGCGGAAATATGCGATACCCTACAGCTCGAAAGAGCCATGGGTACGGAGCTTCCATAATAGGGTTTACCCGAAGGGAGGCAGGTTTAAGGCTCTATACCCAAAATTCTGCCATCAGCGACTCGTCTATGACGTCGTGCGGCATTATTAGTAAGCATAGAAAATTTAATAAAGACAAAAATTTCGTTAATAAGAGACTTATCAACATTATTGGCGATGTACAAACTCTTATTGTGGCATATGAGTTCGTAAAAAGCAAACCCGGTCAAATGGTCAAGGGATCTATTGATTCAACTTTAGACGATATAGACCTAGCTTGGATTAAAAGTATTTCTAAGGTTATTAAAGCTGGTAAATTTAAATTTATCCCTTCTAGAAGAATCTATGTATCAAAAACCGGTTGCAAAGAAAGGCGACCCATAATGACAGGGTTCCCAAGAGACAAATTAGTCCAAAAGGCTATTCAATTAGTTCTTGAACCAATTTATGAAAATGTATTCTTGGAGAACTCTCATGGGTTTCGCCCTGCGCGTGGTTGTCATACAGCTTTAAAATCAATAAAACAGGGGTTCCATGGAGTCACTTGGGTTATTGAGTCAGATATTGCTAGTTGTTTCTCGTCGGTGAATCATGAAGTTCTCCTTAGTATCATTAAGGAGAGGATTAAATGTGTCAAAACCCTAGCGCTTATTCGGAACCTACTTGAGTCTGGATATGTTGACTTAGGGGCCTTTTGTAAAAGCAAATTAGGCATACCGCAAGGTAGCAGTCTTAGTCCCCTTTTATGTAATATCTATCTTCATAAGTTTGATACTTTCATGTACGAACTAAAACAAAGGTTTGTTTATACAAGTAGTAAAGATCCGAGGATAAACCCTGCATACAAACGGTTACAAAGGCAGATCCAAAATACCCCAGGTTTGGTTGAAAAGTCGAAATTTATTCAGGAACTTCGCAAGACTCCTAGTAAAGATCTTTTTGATCCTAAATATCGACGGTTATTTTATATTAGATATGCTGATGATTTTTCTATTGGAATTACAGGGCAAAAAAAAGACGCGGTTGAAATTTTGGATCAAGCTAAAATTTTTTTATCAGAGGAACTCAAAATGGATCTTAAGGAATCTAAAATACGTGTGGTCCATCTTAAAAAGCAATCCATTTTTTTCCTTGGTACTACCATTTACGGTATTAGCTGTGTCGAGAAACCAATGAGAACGGTTAAACACTCTAATTGGAAAACTAGCATTAAAATCAGGGTTACTCCTAGGGTTGGGCTCCATGCCCCAATGAAGGTTTTACTTGAAAAATTATTGCAAAATAAGTTTGTTAAGCGCGATAAGGAAGGGATTTTCAAGCCGACTGCGCTTGGTAAGCTTGTTAATTTCGATCATGCGGACATTATAGGCTACTATAATAGCGTTGCTCGTGGTATCATGAACTATTACTCCTTTGTGGATAATTATAGTAGGTTGGGATCAATTGTAAAGTATTATTTATTGCACTCTTGTGCGCTTACTTTAGCGCTTAAATACAAGCTCCGATTTAAATCCAAAGCATTCAAACGTTTTGGAGGAAAGCTTAAGTGTCCGGATACTAAAAAGGAATTCTTTATACCTAAGAATTTCTTTCGGACTGAAAAGTTTAGCATTAATCCCCCAGATACAGAGCAGGTAATATCGAAACGTTGGAATAATAAACTAACCAAGTCTAGCTTATTTAAAGCGTGCGTTATTTGCGGTACAACACCTGCCGAAATGTACCATGTATGCAAGACCAGGGATTTACGCAACAAGTATAAAACCAAGAAATTGGACTTCTTTAAGTTCCAGATGGCAAGCTTTAACCAAAAGCAAGTTCCATTATGTCAGTTCCATCACAAATCGCTACACCAAGGTAAGCTTTCCGAAGCTGATAAGGTTGCATTTAGAGAGGGGATCACAAATTTATAGTCTTTAACAAATTTACACCAGTCTTAGGCGGGCGAGCCGTATGATGGGAAACTATCACGTACGGTTCTGAGGGCAACAGTGTGGGTTAAGTGCTTCGGCATATATTCACTATGTTGACCCCTACTAATTCTTCCTGGTTTTGGTATCATTAGTCAGATTATATCTACTTTCAGCCGTAAACCAGTTTTTGGTTATGTTGGTATGATCTACGCGATGTTGAGTATTGGCTTATTAGGTTTCATAGTTTGGGCTCACCATATGTACACTGTTGGTATGGACGTTGATACGCGTGCTTATTTTACAGCTGCTACAATGATTATAGCAGTTCCAACAGGAATAAAAATTTTTAGTTGGATAGCAACGATGTGGGGCGGTTCGATATACTATAGAACTCCTATGATTTTTGCCGTTGGTTTTATCTTTTTATTCACAATTGGTGGATTAACTGGTATCGTCTTATCAAATGCTGGTTTAGACATAGCGTTCCACGATACTTATTATGTTGTTGCTCACTTCCATTACGTATTATCTATGGGCGCTGTTTTTGCTGTTTTTGCTGGGTATTACTATTGGATTGGGAAGATTACAGGTTTTCAGTACCCAGAAAATTTAGGCGTTATTCATTTCTGGTGTACGTTTGTTGGTGTTAATTTAACCTTTTTCCCTCAACACTTTTTAGGTTTAGCTGGAATGCCAAGAAGAATACCTGATTATCCGGATAGTTATGCTGAGTGGAATATGTTATCATCTTTTGGATCATATTTTTCTGTATTCGCTATTTTTATTTTTTTTGTCTTAATCTATGAAACGTTAACAAACATGGAACAATGTGAGGTTAATCCTTGGAAATTTTCGAACGAAGATGTTAAGAATGACTTTGAATACACTTTAGAATGGTTAGTTGGTTCTCCTCCAGCGTTTCATACATTCAATGAAGTTCCATTAATAAAAGAAACAGTTGTTTCAAAAATAAATTAAAATGGTTTCTAAAAGTTTGAGATATTTAAATCGTCCTATAATAAAAGTTTTTAACGATCATCTAATTGATTATCCTACACCTGTTAATATAAATTATTTCTGGAATTTTGGTTTCATGGCTGGGATTTTTTTAGGTATTCAGTTAATAACAGGGATTTTTTTGGCAATGCATTATACACCGCAAATTGACTTAGCATTTTTAAGTGTAGAGCATATAATGCGGGATGTTAATAATGGTTGGTTGATTAGATATTGCCACGCTAATGGAGCAAGTATGTTTTTTTTGTTAGTTTATGTTCATATCGCAAGAGGTCTTTTCTATGGATCTTATCATAAACCTAGGGCTATGGTATGGATTATAGGAGTTGTCATTTTGATTTTGATGATGGCGACAGCTTTTATGGGGTATGTTTTACCTTGGGGTCAAATGAGCTTTTGGGCTGCTACTGTTATTACTAATTTATTCTCTGCTTTCCCCGTAGTTGGAGAGCCTATTGTTGTTTGGTTGTGGGGTGGTTTCAGCGTAGATAATGCTACTTTGAACAGGTTTTTTAGTTTTCATTACTTATTACCATTCGTTATTTGCGCGGCAGTTATTCTCCATATTGCTTTTTTACACGAAAAAGGTTCTAATAATCCTCTTGGAATTAAAAGTGTTACGAATAAGATATCATTTTACCCATATTTTATTTTTAAAGATCTTTTTAGTTTCGTTTGTTTTTGTATTTTTTATTTTGGTTTTGTTTTTTTTATGCCAAATTATTTAGGTCACACTGACAATTATATTGAAGCAAATCCAATGGTAACGCCGGCACATATAGTACCAGAGTGGTATTTTCTACCTTATTACGCTATATTAAGATCAATTCCACATAAACTAGGTGGAGTTATTGCTATGTTTGCATCTTTGATCGTTTTAATGTTACTTCCTTTTCTAAGTATGACAAATGTTAGAAGTTCTAATTTTCGACCTCTATATCAAATATTCTTTTGGTGTTTTGTATTAGACTATTTAATCTTAGGTTGGATTGGTGGTTGTGATCCAGAGACACCTTACTTGGAAATTGGTCAAGTAGCAACAATGTTTTATTTTTTATATTTTTTGGTTATAATCCCTTTTTTAGGAATTTTTGAGTCTTATTTATTAAACTATAATAGTAAAAATTAAATATGAAATTAATTGATGTTTTTATAAATGATAATCCTTTTAAAGTGTCTGCTACCGCTAGTATACTCGAGTCCTGCAATGCCTTAGGTTTTGAGATAAGTAGGTTTTGCTTTCATGAAAAGTTGTTCGTAGCTGGAAATTGCCGGATGTGTTTAGTCGAAATTAAAAACCAGCCCAAATTAGCAGCCTCGTGTGCTGTTTTTTTTAATCAAGGAATGTCTGTTTATACAAATAGTCCTGTCGTAAAAAGAGCAAAAGAGAATGTTCTTGAATTTCTTTTAATAAATCATCCCTTAGACTGTCCTATTTGTGATCAAGGTGGGGAGTGTGATTTACAAGACCAAAGCTTTTTCTATGGTAGTGATAAGAGCCGTTTTTTTGAATACAAAAGAGCTGTGGCTAATAAAAATTGTGGGCCTTTGGTAAAAACGATAATGAATAGATGCATTCAGTGTACTCGTTGCGTGAGGTTTGCAAATGATGTTGTTGGGTTCTCAAGCTTAGGTACTGTTGGTCGAGGAAATCAATTAGAAATAAGTTTTTATATTAAAAAACTTTTTTTTTCTGAATTGTCTGGTAATATCATTGATATTTGTCCTGTAGGAGCTTTGACTGCAAAACCTACGGCTTTTTTGATAAGACCTTGGGAACTTAAAAGTGTCCGTTCTGTCGACGTCTTTGATGGTTTTGGTTCAAATATTAGGATTGATAGCAGAAATCTAGAGATACTGAGGATATTACCATTTAAAAACGATTTTGTTAATGAAGAATGGATTTCTGATAAAATTCGTTTTGGCTTTGATACTTTGAAAAGACAACGTTTGAATAAACCGTTGTTAAAATTAGAGAATAATTTTTTTCAAGTAGCGTGGGGAGAAATTTTTAATACTTTAGTAGAGAAAATATTAATTTGTAAAAAAAATAACTTAGATTTAAATTTTTGTGTTGGTCCCTTTTGTGACTTAAAAACTGTCTTCTTTATTAAGAATTTATTAAAAATTAGTAATAAGTTTAACTCTTTATTAGCATTTGAAAATTACGGGCTTTGTGAATTAGACTTTCAACATTATTATTGTTTTAATAATAAATTTCAAATTTTGGATAATCCTAGTTTAACTTCCTGTTTTTTAATAGGGGTTGATCCAAAGAGAGAAGTTCCGATTCTTAATTTAAAATTAAGAAAAAGGTATTTAAAAGGTAATTTCTTTGTAGCAAATTTTGGTACGAGATTAAATTTAACTTTCCCTGTTTTTCATTTAGGTTTGAGTTGTTTTAATTTTTTTAATCTAGTTTCTGGAAATAATTCCTTTTGTAAAATCTTGAAACGAAGTAAGAAAAAAATTTCAATTGTGGGAAATTCATTTTTCAATGTTTATTCAGAAAAAAATCATCGTTTTTTTATCTCTACATTTTTAAAAAATAGCGGTTTGGTTAATTCTGAGTTTTTTGGTTTAAATATCTTGTCAAATCGAGCCGCAGATGGTTCGCTTTATGCTTTGGGTTTAAAGACGAAAAACGTAAATAAAATATCAAAGCCTAGTATTTTGTTTATTATAGGCGATACGTTTTTTCATAAAAACAATTCAAAAACTTTTGTTTGTTATCAGGGTATACAAGGTAATGAACTAGTTTCAAAAGCGGACTTGATTTTGCCTTCTAATGCTTTTACAGAAAAAAATGCTTTATTTGTAAACTTAGAAGGACGATTCCAGAATTCTCAGAAATCTATCTCAAGTCCGAAGAATACAAAATCTGACTTCGATATTATTTTCAACGTTTTAGGTGTTTTTGATGCTGATTTCGATAAAAAATTTAAATCTAATTTTTTGTTAAAACAGAATAAAATACCTTTTAACAAGTCTGAGACTAAACCTTTTTTTTCGCATATAGTCGATGGTGGGTATATGGCTCAAACAAAAATTGACAATAAAACTATTGTTTCGATTTATAATAACAATTATTATCAAACTAATATGATTTTAAAGAATTCAGTTACGATGGCGAAAAGCTCTAAAATGTTATTATTAAAAAGTCCTTTTATTTAGATAAAAATTTTATATGACTTTATATTTATCACAATTTTTTTCTCTCTTTATTTATTTTTTTATATGTTTTTTGCTAGCTTTTATTTTTTTTATTTTATCTTACGTCTTAGGTCCCAAAAAAATTTATATTGAGAAGTTATCAGCGTACGAATGTGGTTTTGATCCTTTCGACAACGCTCGTAATACTTTCGATATTCGTTTTTACCTAGTAGCTATTTTATTTATTGTGTTTGACTTAGAAGTAAGTTTCTTGTTTCCTTGGTGTTTAGTTATAAGTAAGAGTTGTCTTTTTTCTTATTGGTCAATGGTTATCTTTTTAGTTATATTAACTGTTGGTTTTATTTATGAATGGAAAAAAGGTGCTCTAGATTGGGAATAGCTAGTATTATTTATTAAAAATTTTATCTAAGTAGCTCAGAGGTAGAGCAAAAGACTGAAAATCTTTGTGTCAGAAGTTCAATTCTTCTCTTAGATATTCTATAAAAAATCTTGATTAAAATTAAAAAATAAAGTGTTTAAACAATTTAATAAAAAACAGCATTAAAAAATATGGTCGATATTTATAAATTTTTATCTTAGAGTTTGATTCTAGCTCAAAATAAACGCTATTTACCTGCTTAACACATGCAAGTTATATTTTTTTTATTTAAAAAAATAAGCGAACGGGTGAGTAATAAAAAAGAATGATGCCTTATAGTTTAACTAAGTAATTTGCTTAAATATAATGTTATATAAAAGATTTATTGCTATAAGATTCACTTTTTTAAGATTAGGTTTTTGATAAAATCAAGCCGATGATCTTTAATTGGTCTGTAAGGATGTTCAATCACACTGGAACTGAGACAAGGTCCAGACTTTTAAGAAGGCTGCAGTGAGGAATTTTAAACAATGAGCGAAAGCTTGATTTAGCAAGGTAAAGTGAATGATTGAAAACAAAAAGTTGTAAAGTTCTTTTGTAAATATAAATTATGATTTTATTTAAGAAAAAGTCCCGGCCAACTTTGTGCCAGCAGCCGCGGTTAAACGAAGGGGGCAAGCGTTATTTGGTTTGATTTCGTGTAAAAAGTGTGTAGACTGTTTTTGAAAACTTAAAACGAAAAATTAACATTTTATGATATGAAGTTTAAGTTTAAAAAAACTTGAGTTAAAAAGAAGATTATAGAATTTTAAATGGAAGAATAAAATCTATTGATATTTGAAGGAATTTCGAAAGCGAAAGCAATAGTCTATTAAAAACTGACGTTTGTGCACGTAATTTTAGGTAGCAACTAGGATTAGAAACCCTATTAGTCTAAAACGTAAACAATGAATATTTATCTTTAAATTTTTAGAGATTTAGCTAACGCGTTAAATATTCTACGAGAGGAGTACATTAGCAATAATAAAACTCAAAGAAATTGCCGGGAGTTTATATAATTGGTGGAACATATAGCTTAATTCGTCGGTACGCGCAAAACCTTACCATTTTTTGAATTCTTAGACAAGTGTTGCATGGCTGTCGTCAGCTCGTGTTTTGAAATGTTTGGTTAAGTCCCTTAACGAGCGAAACCCTTGTTTTTTATTTTAAATAAAACGAGATTAAAACAAATAGTTTTATATTTTTTTATTTTTCTAAAAAAATATTGCCTGTAAAAAACAGGATTAAAGTAAGGATGACGTCAAGTGTCATGACCTTTATAAAATGGGCTGCATTATGTGTTACAATAACAAAAACAATGAGTTATTTGAATGAAAATTGAAATTAATCTTAAAAATTTGTTCTAGTTCAGATTATTTTCTGCAACTCGAAAATATGAAGTTGAAATCAAAAGTAATCGTTTATCAGCACGGAACGGTGAAATTATCTCTGGACTTTGCACAAATCGCCCGTCACAGCATGAAAGTTTTTTAATTTGAAATAAGAAAGTAAATTTTATTTCTTGTAAGATATCTTTTTTTAAAAACAATACTTATTTAGTTTAAAACAAACTTTTTTATGAGAACAGAAAAAATTATTGTGCTGAAGTCGTAACAAGGTAACTGTAGGGGAACCTGTAGTTGGAAAATTTTCTTT